AAAGGAAAGAGACTTTTCTATTTTTTTTTCGTTAAATTCAATAAAAAAATAGAAGACTGGAAATGAAAGTCTCTTTCTCGCATCCATTCTCCATTACACTGTCGAAACAAAAATTTCGGACGCGGCGAAGCCGTGATCTGATAGCTATACATCTAAATAGACTTAGATAGATAGAAATTCATCTTGATCTGGAATCAAAGAAAGATAGTGGAAATGGCTCTTATCTTGTGACTTGGAAGAAAGGTTTCTCTGTAGAGTAAGGGAGTAACAATTTATTCCCATAGAAAATCTAGGAACAAGAAGATTGAATCGGAAATATCGACAAATTCTTTCGAAGTCCAAGGAAATGAAATTCAAAAAAGGAGGTGGGTCGACTGTTCTAATTCAAATTTCATCTCTATCGAATTTTAATATCAGAATAGCAGATATAGTCATAATTAAATGGGTCAGGTCCACTTACTTTTTCTTTTGTTGATTTCGAATCTTTCCAATGGGTTTGGTTGGTAATAGGGATCTTTGGTGATTCAAGAGGCGGCTTATGATTATTCATAATAATGAAAATTTACCGAACAAATGTTCCATTTTCTTATTCTATACTAACTCAGTATAATGATAACGTATTATCCGGTTAGTTCCTTTTGTATTTCAAATAAAAACAAAATATCTCTATTTTCTGAATACTATGACCGGGCTTTTATGAAAAAAAGAAAAGCCCCTTATCGGATTTGAACCGATGACTTACGCCTTACCATGGCGTTACTCTACCGCTGAGTTAAAAGGGCTTCTTTGATTTAATTCCCGAATGGGTCACTATGTAGATAAAATCTCTATATGGACATATTATATATATACATATTATATATATATAATTATATGCAGTAGAGTCATAGTGGTTAGTGGCTGATTTTTGAATAATCAAATGGATTTGCCTAGCACGTCTAGGGTAAAATGAATTGTTTCAAGACCGGCCCTAATTTCTTTTTTTTTTTTTTATTGCGATGATCCCTATCAAAGCAAAATTCACTCGATTGATACATAACATACATGTACACGTACCAATTCGACATAAAAGAAATTTCAAGATATTTCATCGAATCATGTGATGAAGAGATTCTACTTGTCCCCTTGAACTAAAGTCTTAGAGAAAATTTTCGATAACTTCTGGATCCCGCTTTCTAGATTTATTTTAGTTTTAGTAGATTTATATAGAGAATGTCGATTCTAATGAACGATTCATGAATATGAATGACGAATCCAAAAATTCTAAAAATTCTATACAATTCTGAAAAACGGAAAGATCCCTCGGATCTAATCATATCATTCCATTATATTGACAATTTCAAAAAACTGATCATACTATGATCATAGTATGAAGGCAGTTGGGCAAGTCGGCCCCCATCGTCTAGTGGTTTAGGACATCTCTCTTTCAAGGAGGCAGCGGGGATTCGAATTCCCCTGGGGGTAGGGTACTACGAAAGGAAGGTGATCGGGGATTACCAATAAGCCTAAAATTGATTCTTCCTGGGTCGATGCCCGAGCGGTTAATGGGGACGGACTGTAAATTCGTTGGCAATATGTCTACGCTGGTTCAAATCCAGCTCGGCCCAATAATTCGCCAATCTACCACGAGATGGTATAACCCCCCCCTTGTCCTTCAGAAATATCCCATACGAAGATAAAAAAGAATCAAATTTTATGCTAGATCCCTTATTTCCCTGGGATTGTAGTTCAATTGGTCAGAGCACCGCCCTGTCAAGGCGGAAGCTGCGGGTTCGAGCCCCGCCAGTCCCGACGGATCCAATATCCAATAAATCCATCAATTCATTTTTCCCTTTCTATGAACTAGTCTAGTAAAGGGTGTCGGGGGCATTCCCAAAGCAAAAAGGAGTCTTTATTTCTTTTTTCTTTCCTATTTTTTCCATTTCACTTTTATTGTTTAGGTTTGTAACTATGCAATTAATCGACGCAAAAAGGCAATCTGATGATCCTTCATCAGATGATTGTCCAAGGAAGACGCAAGGCGGGTTATAGAAAAAAACAAATAAACGGCTGATAAATAAAGGAATTTTGGATTGATTGGGTCAGGAATCAAAATTGTGATTCGGTATGGATAAAAGAACTTAGTATGTTATACTATTCAAGTCGCGACGGCGGGTTGATTTGATAGATCAGATATTGTTATTCATGATATTGATCCGATTCAAGATCATCGAGAGGTAATTCATTCATTGAATTTACAGACGAAAGATTTATCATCTCTAGGGGATTAAATCCCGAATTATTGCGAAGTAAAAAAACCGATAAGATTATGGAAGTAAATATTCTTGCATTTATTGCTACTGCACTATTCATTCTAGTTCCTACTGCTTTTCTACTTATCATTTACGTAAAAACAGTCAGTCAAAATGATTAATTCATTTGAATTTTCAAATGAATTTGAATGAAACTTTCCTTCTGAGTTCTTATCAAAAATTGACGAAGTCAAATGAAAAGGATTCCAATTTCACGTCTTAACTTAAATCAACTGAGCGGACTATAATTAGAAATTAGAATCGGCAGTATTCTAAGAGATAGATAGTACGGTAGAAAGAAATAGATGAATCTTTCTACCATACTATCTATCTCTTAGTCTAGAAAGTTGTAATCTAAAATAAAGATAAAGGCTTAAGTTTCTATAGATCAATCTACAATATTCTCTTCATATATGTGTATATTAATTCCATATAATATATGGAATTGACATAACACCCAATTTGCTACATCTATTTGTTCTGATTAATCTGAAATAATTCTTATCTTAGGAATTCTAATTCCTTTCCTTTTACTAATAAGGAAGAGGAAACCTTACTTATTTTTAACGCCCGAACCATGATATGAAATAAGTCGATAAAGCATAAATAGCCTTTCTCAAATTAGAAACCAAACTGCCCAATATGTGACTCGTCCGAGGCAAGATCTTATTATTGCATAGTCTCTCGTTAGACAACCACTATCTCTATATCATTTCTCATAGAAAGTGTGTATACACTTAACAAAACGACTTCCTCTTTGAACAGTAAAGAGGGAAAGAAATAAAAAAAAAGGTCCGTCCGGTCTTCCTCAGTATGCATCTATAAAGATAGTAGGAGTCCATTCCCATTGATTGAAATAGAAAATTTCGGAAGAATTTTAGGTTGGAATCAATTTCCAATTACCTGAATACCGTTCTTTTCGAAATACAAACACGGGAATCGCTGAAATATCTCTTTGATTGAAAGAGTATGATTCATATCATAGATTACTCCATTGGAGTCCAATGGGATTCGAAATTCAGAGATTTTTAATTTTAAATAGTTCAAAATGCGTTGCAGAACGAGCTATAAAACAATTGATACGGTTTGATTCCTGAACTCAATCAATCGGTAGTACTTCTAGAGCCCACTTCTTCCCCACACTACGAGTGAAAGGGAAAATGTAAAGACTACCATTAAAGCAGCCCAAGCGAGACTTACTATATCCATGTGAATTATGTCCCCTATCTCTATAAATCTCTATAAATACGAAAGAATTATTCCATTATTCCTCACTAATAATAGTGGAATCAATGGCGCAGAGTCAAAAAGGGATTCTGACCAAACACTATTGAGAAACCAATCCAATAAATCGATTCCAATAAATCGATTATGATTTTGAATCGGGAAAGATTAAACACAAGCAAAATACGTAGTAACATCCCAAGGGAATGGGAACATGTAGGAATAAGAATAGAATAAATAATAAGGCCTATTCTTTTTTTGTTTTGTTGACCTTCTAAGTCAAAACAGAAGGGGGAGAAATCTCTAAAAAAGAGAAATCACTATCTATTATAGACCTCTATTTCCTCATTTGATCTAATCCGTACCCCCCCTCCCCGATTATCGTTGTGAAAGAGGGGGCTTGACTAGGGATTGCCCAAAAGAAATTCTTTCTTTTTGCCCCCTTTTCTATATCTATCAAAGTCAATTATTCATCCAATCTAATATTGATTGGATACCTGAATACCCAGAGATTCTCACGAGTCTGTCGTATATAAAGCAACTTCCGCCCCTTTCAAAACTATTAATTGAATTTCCTATCAGGGGCTACAATCTGATTCAAGATCTAGTCATTACTCCCTTAGTAATAGAAGGGAATCGAAAAGTCTTGATAGCCCCTCTACCAGTAGATTAGATGAATACTAGATACGAACGAGGATTCACAATCTTTTCTTTTAGAAAACCTCGAGACTACATGCTTAGAATCAAACAAAGTATCAATGGTCTGTTTCCTATGCTTATACCGGGGAAGAATTCTGCGAGTTATATCAGCAGAACAGAAGAGATTTCGAGTTTTTTGTTGATGTTGAGCAGGCGACACCCGGATTTGAACTGGGGAAAAAGGATTTGCAGTCCCCCGCCTTACCACTCGGCCATGCCGCCAAAATGATACAAAATAGATGAAAATTTTCCTGGATTCCTGAATTTTTATTGTACTTGCATTTTGACTCCTGTTTTCCTTAATCCTTTTCCTAAAAGAAAGACCTTTTTTGATTTTTTGATTGGATTTGATCCATCCCTTCGATTGATTGTATAGTATCTGAAAATACACAATGCTAAAAACATTTGTGTATTTTTAGCCGACAAATTTGAACCATTAACTATTGACTGCTTACTTCGAATTCATGAATGATTCTGGGATTTGAATCTCAAAATTGTGTTTTCCTAATGACATAAGCATAAGAAAATACAAATTGAGACAGAACTAATCAGTATTGATTTTTTCAATCAAAAAATCCTTCTCAATTTCAATTATAACAAAACATATGAGTATATGTAAACCCCAGAACATAAATTGTTACCTAGATATCTATTTTTTAGATATGTCGTTGATAGGGAATTATCATAAAATTATCCTACTTCATTTCAATTTTGCATTGAATAGAAATTCTCTTTTGATAGAGCACGACTCGGGCTGTCCCGAATAGAATCGGCAATAAAAGAGAA